CTCTTTTTATTCCCTAAAACAAATTGAAATGATTGAAGTTTTCCTATTTGGAATCGTCTTAGGTCTAATTCCTATTACTTTAACAGGATTATTTGTAACTGCATATTTACAATACAGACGCGGTGATCAGTTGGACCTTTGATTGAGTAACTTTTCTTTTTTTAATTTGACCTCCTACAAGGAGGAGGTCAAATTAAAGTTGCAATTAAACTTTGTTTTAGTTTTGTGAAGTTATTTCATTATACTTCGACATAACATAAACGGAATCACGCTCTGTAGGATTTGAACCTACGACATCGGGTTTTGGAGACCCGCGTTCTACCGAACTGAACTAAGAGCGTTTTCTTATATCCCATAAGATTAGATTCGATTGTAAAGAAAATATTTTTTGACCCTTGGGGGGGGTCTTGTGTACATATAGTATGCAAAAATTATGTCCAATTCCAATTTTACCCGATCTTACTCAATGAATCTCTTGTAACTGTCCATAGGAGAAAGAATAGTAGGGATGGCAGGATTTGAACCCGCGACATTTTGTACCCAAAACAAACGCGCTACCAAGCTGCGCTACATCCCTTTTTAAGATTGTTGTACAGTGTCATTGTACAAAATCCATGTCTTGTTTTCTACATCGTTCGTTTTTCACCTATTTTTCCTCTACCTTACTACCTATATAATATATATATTAGGTAGAATTATTAGGTAGAATTAGGTATAATGTTCTTGTCATTTTTTTTTTTAGTTTCATATAATCATATGTTTAATCTCATTTTTTTATTATTTTTAATTATATTAATTTCTAATTTCTAATTAATTTATAATTATATATTAATTTATAATTATATAAATTATAATATTAATATATTAATATATAATTATATTAATATATAATTAATATATAATATATATATTAAAAATATATATATTAAATATATATTAAAATATTTATTAAAATATTAAATGAAAATATAAAATATATTAAATTAAATATTTAAATAATATATAAATAAATTATATAAATAAATAATAAATAATAAATAAATAATAATTAAATAATAATATATTTAAATATATATTTAAATAATATTAATATATAAATATATAATTTAATATAATTTAATATTTAATAATAAATATAATGATTAATAATAAAGAAAAAAATGTAAAATAAATAAATATCAATAAATATCAAAGAAGAAGGAGGATTTAAAATGCGAGATATAAAAACATATCTCTCCACGGCACCTGTGCTAACCACTCTATGGTTTGGGTCTTTAGCGGGTCTATTGATAGAAATTAATCGTTTATTTCCAGATGCCTTGTCATTCCCCTTTTTTTAATTCTAATTGAATTCTTGTCTTGTATTGATATGTGAAGAAATGAAGAAGATTTTAGATACCATTCCACGTAACATGGCTTCAATTTAGATCCCTTTTTCTTTAGGATAGGAAAAAAAAAGTGTATCGAACCTCAGTCAAAATACAGTGAATCTACGATATAATTTGGGATAAAAGAAATAGAAATGTGGATTAGGAATTTAGGATAGGAAAGGAATAATTCCTAGTTAGAAAAAATTGTATTACTTAATTATTACTATATTTAATATTCTTATATTAATATTAATGAACTTCTATTAATGAATATGACTCTCTTTCTTTATTGTTTTAGATTATAGTACTTCGAAGTCATTCGACTTCTAATAATAATAATATTTTGAAATTCCATCTCTAGTTAGTAAATATTCTAGTTAGTAAATATATATTTTTTATTTTCTTTTGTTTTTGGTTCGGATCAAAAACAAAAATGAGGAGAGTTCAAAAGTGAAGTCGATCCAAAATGAAAAGGAGGTCCATGGCCAAGGGTAAAGATATCAGAATTATAGTTATTTTGGAATGTACCAGTTGTGTTCGAAAGGGTGTCAATAAAGAATCGCCGGGCTTTTCTAGATATATTACTCAAAAGAATCGACACAATACACCCAATCGATTAGAATTGAGAAAATTTTGTCGCTATTGTAAAAAATATATGATTCATGGGGAAATAAAGAAATAGATGGAACAGAATGCATGTGTGATTTTTCCAAGGAGCGGAAAGAGTAAGAACTTGACATCTTCACATAGATAATACAAACCAAATCCTATTTTGGTCGGATCTTAAATGAATAAAAAAAGTAGAATTGTATTTTCTAGATTATTTTATTTATATTTTATATTTATATTATAATTATAATAATTATAAATTATATTTATATATTAAGAATATTAATATTATAATATTAATTATAATATTATATAATTATAATTATATATAAGATATAAGTATAAGATATAAGTATAATAAGATATAAGTATAATAAGATATAAGTATAAGAAATAAACAAACAAGGAATAAGCAAACCATGGATAAATACAAACAACCTTTTCGTAAATACAAGCGATCTTTTCGTAGGCGTTTACCCCCAATTGGATCGGGGGATCGAATCGATTATAGAAACATGAGTTTAATTAGTCGATTTATTAGTGAACAAGGAAAAATCTTATCTAGACGGATGAATAGGTTGACCTTGAAACAACAACGATTAATTACTATTGCTATAAAACAAGCTCGTATTTTATCTTCGTTACCTTTTCGTAATAATGAGAAACAATTGGAGAGAGGGGAGTCGATCCCTAGAACTACAGGTCCTAGAACAAAAAATAAATAGACATACTCCTCAAAACTCCAATAGGAACTCAAGCTCAGATTAATGTTTTGCTCGAAAAACCTAGAATCCCGAGTTGATTCTTGTGTTATAAAATGTTATAAAAAAGGGAAAATGGGTAATAAATTTTTTTTTGAAAGATGCTCGTTTATTTCAAATCTTAATTTCTTTTTCTTCTATCTTCCCGGAGTCCATTCTCCGGGAAATTCTGTTTCAATCATTCTTGTTTCCTGTATAGTATATTCTTATATTCTATTAAGATTCTTTTATTCCTTTATTTGTATTTGATTGATTAATGATTTTATTTGAAATCATATCAAAACAAATCTTATTTGATAGGACTATTTGCACAAGTATTTTACGATTCAGAAGCAATTGTTTCTTGTACAGATTGTGTATGAATCTACTATAACTATAGGATACCATATCCTCACGAGTTACTGCATTTATCCGGGTGATCCACAAACGACGAAAATCTCTCTTTTTCCTGCTCCTATCTCGATGAGAGGAACCCAAAGCTCTCATTCTTTGTTGAGTACTCGTTCGAGTAAGTCTTGAATGAGCCCCTATAAAGGTTGATGCAAATAAACAAATTTTTTTTCGACGTCTTCGAGCTGTATATCCCCGTTTAACTCTGGTCATTAAATCAAATGAAACTTTCTTGAATAACTAATGCAGTTCTCTTCTTTCAGTCATCCTTTTCCTCCGGTCGATTAATAACAAAACGGATTTTTCCGATATATAAAATATAAATTCCAATGGCTTTTGCTACTATGACCTTCCCGACCACAATTTTTACTTCCGGGTATCTTGCCTGGAAATAATAAATTCTACTGCTGCTAAATAGTGGGTTTCCTCGTTTCTATGGCAACTTTTTAAACGGTGAGGTCCTCTCTATACACCGGAGCCTCTTCTTTCATTTCATCGAATTTTATTGTGAACTTGTATAGTTCACACTCTTTGGCTCTACCCCATCTTTTTTTTTTCAATTAGAATTATTTTTTTTCTAATTATACTTAGAAAGTAATAGTCCTTTTCACAAAAAAGCTATCCATACAGTGACGGCATTTAATTCTGTAAAGTGAAAGTTGGCTAGGTAGCTGACCCTGTTAGTCCGTTTTTTTTTCAAGAATAAGAATAGGAGCATAACCCTTTTGCTTCTTATAAGACTATTTCCTCCGCTTAATGGATAACTATTTGCTACCAATGGAGAATTGCTTCTCATCTAAAACGGAGTGATTGGATTTGCACCAATAGAAACCATAAATTACATTACATAATATAATAGGTAAATGATAGATCCTCATTTTTAGATAGTTATTTAGATAGTAAATTAAATGGCGGTCTTTCACTCTATCTATCCTATTCATTGGTAGTATTCATTGATACTGGAAAAATTTTTTTCATTTCTTCAAACTCATGATCTGAACTGAACGAGTCGCACATACACCCTAGTACATGTTCCTCGACGCTGAGGACATCCTCGAAGAGCGGGGGATTTCGTGACATTTCTTATTGGCTGTCTTGCGTTTCTAATAAGTTGTTTAATGGTTGGCATGTCGTGTCTATATAATCTCATTCTAGATAGAATAGAGTGGGTTGGCTTAGATCGATCTTAACCTGATGGTTGATGATTATGAAAGATTTCTATTCACTATCAAATCACGGAAAATTCTAATTTTGAAATGGAATTCTATATTTATATATTTATATATATATATAATCTCCAGTATTCTCATCTTCGACCGCTACAAGATCAACGATGCCATGAGCTTGGGCTTCTGTTGCTGACATAAAAACATCCCTTTCCATGTCTTCGGATATAACCCATAAAGGGTTGTACGTTCTTTGTACATAAACTTTTGTGAGATTTTCGCGAAGCTTCAACAGTTCTTCTGCTTCCAGGATAAATTCCCCTGCTTGTGCCTCATAAAAAGAACTAGCAGGTTGGTGAATCATAACCCTGATGATATTGATATAACATCATGAACGATTCTTCTATTCGTATCTCGCACGATTTGATTAAAGTAAGGGGGAATCAAAATAACAAGAAGAAATTAAACAACCGTACGGGCATATTTTGTACATTGCATACGGCTCTGCAATGGAATTTATTTTTTCTTCCTTTCCTTTTTTTTGCAATAGAATTTCTTCTATCGAAAAGAAGAAATATAACTCATATGATCCAAATGTTTAGATGATCCATTTACCACCCTTCCTTTCGTAGTAGTAAAGAAAAATACTATGATGGTTCTGTTGCTTTTTTTTACTTTATTATATATATATTATATAATAATTTAATATAAATATATAAATATATAATATAAATATAATATATAATATAATAATATATAATATAATTTATCTATTATCTATTTATCTTGTCTGTGGTTTAGCAATCCCAAAGTTTCTTTTTGATACGATCCAAGAAGGATAAAATAAATTTTTCCATTTTTTTTTTTTTTTACTCTTTCTCTGATAACATAAAGATAAGAAAGAGACTTCTGGTGTGGAAGAAAAATGGTTTGTGACGCTGAAATTAACTCTTGACACATAAGATCAAGATCCAATTGGTAATAACCTTTCTTTTTCATACTATTATCTCAATACAAAATCTCATGTTAGGAAAAAACAATAATGGTTTGCTCATATCGAACTCGAAGTGCCATGCTATTATTACTTATTCTTTTTTTTTTTTTTATTTGATTCATATTCGATAGAGCGAAGGCATAGTCTTCTTTTTTTTTATAAAAAAACTCATTGGCGCCAAGCGTGAGGGAATGCTAGACGTTTGGTAATTTCTCCTCCGACCAAAATGAAAGATCCCATTGAAGCTGCTAATCCCATGCATATTGTATGTACATCGGGTACCACAAATTGCATAGTGTCATAAATGGCTATTCCTGGTATTACCCATCCGCCTGGAGAGTTTATAAACAAATAAAGATCCCTAGTAGCATCTTCTATGCTGAGATATACCATGAGACCAGCAAGTTGATTCGAGATCTCGCTATCAACTTCTTGGCCTAAAAAAAGTAGTCTTTCTCGATGAAGTCGGTTGATTAGGGCAAAATTGTATCCCTGTGGAACCGTACGTGCACCTTTGGATGCATACGGTTCAAAAGAGAAAAAAATCAATGTGTCGATTCCAGTCTTATTTCTTTTTTTTCTAACTGTTTTTCTAATGAAGCGTTTTGCTTTTCTTCCATTTTTTTTTTTTTTAACATGAGTTTTGGCCTCCTTCCCGTTCCCTATATTCTATAATGTATAAAAAGTAAAAAAAAAAAAAAAAAAAAGAATTTTCGTAACTTATTGAACTAACTTCTCATTGATGTATTGTTTCATCAAAATTCAAATCACGATGTAATTTTCTTGTTACTGAATGGGTCCTTTCAATTATTTTAGGTTTTTGTTCTACTCCGGGGGAATATTTGCCCGAATTATATTTGCACATATAGGGCAAATGATTTCAGTACTGCTTATTTTTTTTTCAATTCGTTTCATACCTTTACCCAAACGATTCCATGTATTCATCATAGTACTTGGTAGACAGTTTGAGATTATACCTTTTGAGATTATTTTGAGATTATCTCTATAGTAAGGCTAAGAATAGCCTATGATACAAGTGGTAATTATATCGTGTAATCGTATCGTATAGATCATATCATATCATATATCATATCATATAGTATTATATATATATATATATTATATATATTATATATAATATATAATATAATTATAATATAATATATAATTATAATGTAAAATATAATTAATTAAAATATAATTAATATATAAGAAATAATAATTAATATATAATATATCTAATAATTAATAATTAAAAATAATTAAATTAAATAATTATATTATATTTAAATTTAAATATTAATAAATATTAAATAAATATTAAATATTTAAATTTAATATTACTACATTTACTACTACATTTACATCAATATTTATATTACTACAATTACACTCCCATTCTAGTACTTTACTCTTACCATTCCCAATTTGGTATTCTATGAGCGGAGCCTGTATACTTTAATTTTCTCAGTCCAAGTAAACCATCAATTAGAATAATTGATAATATTGATCCCCAATAGGAATTGATCTAATTGTGCTTCACGCTCCGAATTTTTGATGGTTCAATCAATACAATATTTAATTTAATATATATCTATTGGATTGGGCGAAACAGAGAATACTCGATCGGGGGAGGTAACGGGGAAATCCCATATGACCAATATGTCTAACAAGTCGCACTATAAGTCAACCCAAACAGCATCTTCCTCTCCAGGACTCCGAAAAGGCACTTTTGGAACACCAACGGGCATTAAAATAAAGAAAAAATGAAGTACTATACTTTACTTTAATATGGAAACGTAACAAAACAATGGCTTTATTGTTTTCATCATTTTTTCTCTTTATTTCTTAAATTAATAAAAAATTATTAAAATTAATAATTAATAATTACATTACATATAATTTTATAATTTATATTTTATATTTTTATATTTATTATAATATTTATATTTATTATAATATTATAATATAATATTATAATATTTAATATTATAATATTTTATATTTATTATAATTTATTATATTATTATATAATTATATAATATATTTAATTTAATTTTATATATTTTTAAATATTTATTTAAATATTTATATATTTATATTATTATTATATTTATATAATTATTTATATAATTTATATATATATTTATATATATATATATACCATGTATATATACTATGTACTATGATACATGACAGACTTATATATT